ATTTGAACCCGTGACATTTTGTACCCAAAACAAACGCGCTACCAAGCTGCGCTACATCCCTTTTTCCAATTGTTGTACAGTTCCATTGTATAAGAGGCCTTTCTTGTTTTCCACATTCTTTTTTTTTTCTTAAAAAAAAGAAAAGTTTCTTGCCATTTTCTTTCTTCTTTTTGGTTTCATATAATATTATAATATATACAATATACCTGAACACTCAAAATAGTTATTGGTAATACTCAGTAAGAAAGAGTCTATTATCTTTTTTTAAGGAGAAGAAAATCTCATCGACTAGTTCATTGTACATATATCTTAATCTAGTTGTTAAGTTAGGCATTTTGCGTAAAAATATCAAGTACAGGCGATCCTTAACTAGAGCATATGATCGATTGTATATATTGTATATGTATTCCAATAAGGTATTACAATAAAGAAATAAAGAAGGAGGATTTCCAATGCGAGATATCAAAACATATCTCTCTGTGGCACCTGTGCTAAGTACTCTATGGTTTGGGTCTTTAGCGGGTCTATTGATAGAAATTAATCGTTTATTCCCCGATGCCCTGTCATTTCCCTTTTTTTAATTCAAGTTATTTCATTGCCATTAGAATGAGAGAGAAGAAATAAAGAAAATTAGAGATACAAAAAATTGGGACAAATTTCTCCCATCCCCACCCTTTTTTTGGTTGTTTAGCATAGGAAGGGGAAAAAGAATCAAATCCAAATGGATTGATTCTAATGTATTGATTTTCAGCATCGCATCACATCAAGGGGGTATAAGATCCTTTTTTGGGGAAGGGGGGTGAGGGTCCAGGGTAGAAATCATAGAATAAAGGCTACAAAAAGGAAATCCTGGAGTTGGGATAAGAATAATAAACGGTTAATTGTTAGAAAAAATTTTCTTATTGGAATATTCCATTATAATGGAATATTTCATTATTAGTAACTTCCATTTTTTTTTTTCATTTTCTTTTCTTCTAAATGAGTTGAATTGATCCAAAGAAAGAGGGTTTATGGCAAAGAGTAAAGATGTCAGAGTAAGGGTGATTTTGGAATGTATCGGTTGTGCCCGAAAGGATACTAATAAAAAAGCGTCGGGAATTTCTAGATATATTACTCAAAAGAATCGACATAATACACCCAGTCGATTAGAATTGAGAAAATTTTGTCCTTATTGTTGCAAGCATACAATTCATGGGGAAATTAAGAATAAGAAATAGATTGAATTCAACCGTAGGAGTAACCCCCCAAGAAAAAGAAGAGAGTCGAGGCGAGATATAGATATAATAACATATATATGGATATAATAGATATAATATGACAATACATATAGATAGAATATCACAATACATAAAAAGAAAATCCTATTAGGATCTGATATTTTTATATTTTAGGAATAAGGAATAAACCATGACGAAACTCAAGAAACCCTTTAAGAAATTCAGGAAACCTTTTAAGAAATTCAAGAAACCTTTTCGTGGGCGTAGGCGTTTGTCCCGAATTAGGCCGGGGGATCAAATTGATTATCGAAACATGAGTTTAATTACTCGATTTATTAGTCATCAGGGAAAAATATTATCTAGGCGAGTAAATCGATTGACCTTGAGACAACAACGATTAATTACTATCGCTATAAAACAAGCTCGTATTTTATCTTTGTTACCTTTTCTTAATAATGAGAAACAATTTGCGAGAGCAAGGGCGCTTTCTAGAAATCCTAGAAAAAATCCTGGAAATCCTAGAAAAAATCCTAGAAATCCTAGAAATCAGAAGGGTCTTCAAACCAGAAAGAGATAGGTATACGCCTCAATTAACTGAAAATTGCAATCAGAACTCAGCATCAGATTGCTATTTTGTTCAAAAAAATAGATAGTACCCATTGGGTTCTTGTGTTCTAAGAATTCTAAGAAAAAAAAGGGAAAGAAGAAAGAAATCTTTTTGTTTTATTGAAACATGCTCGTTCATTCCTACAAATTTCCCGGAGTTCATTCTCCGGGGAATTTTTTTTTGACTCATTACTGTATATGATATGACATTTATAGAATTTCGAGAAGTTTCTAATATCTATTATTTCATTTTCAATTTGAATAAGTAATAAGCTATTATTTAATAAGAAGTTAATAAGAAGATAAGAAGTAATAAGTAATAGGAATTTGATTTACTTATTGGAAATCGTAGAAAGACAATTTTTGTTTAATATAGCTATTTGTGCAAGGATTTTACGATTAAGAAGTAATTGTTTCTCGTACATATCATGTATTAATCTACTATAGCTGGAGCATAGTTCATTCTCACGAGTTGCTGCATTTATACGAGTAATCCACAAAGAACGAAAATCCCTCTTTTTTCTGCCTCTATCTCGATGAGCGGAAGCCTGGGCTTTTATTTTTTGTTCAGTACCAGTTCGAGTAAGTCTTCCGTGAGCTCCTCGAAAGGTTGATGCAAAGAAACGCGTTTTGATTCGACGTCTCCGGGCTATATATCCTCGTTTAACTCTGGTCATTGAATCAAATGAAACTTTGATGAATAACGAATTTCTTTGTGTTCTTTCAGTCATTCCCTTCCCTTTTTATCTCTTGATTAATAACAAAACGTATTATCCCAATATATAAAATATAAATTCCAATGGCTTTTGCTTCTATGACCTTCCCAACCGCGATTTTTTATTTCAGGTATTTCATTATTTCTATTTCTTCACTTGGAAATAAGAAAAACTCTACCAATACTAAACTAAATATGAAAAAAAAAAATTGCGGGTTCCATCGTTTCTATGGTTACTTCTTAAACGGTGAGGTCCTCTCTATACACCGGAGCCCCATCTCTCATTTCATTAATATTATTGGTAACTTGTACAGTTCACACTTTTTAGCTCTACCCATAAATTATATAATAATAACCCCTTTCACAATAAGAGCTATCAATACAGTGACGGTATTTCATTATGAAAGTTGACTAGGTAGCTGACCCTCTTAGTCCGTTATTTCAAGAAATAGGAGCAGAATCCTTTTTCTTTTTAAATATCATTCATTTTCCCCGCTTAGTGTATAACCATTTTATTTGCTACCATGGGGAATTCCTTCTCGTCCCAAATCGAGACAATTGGGTTTGCACCAATGGAAACCATAAATTCCAAAAAGTATACAAGAAATCCTCATTTTTCCTTTCGAGAAAATCAATATTGTTTTTGTATTCTATCTATTGTATTGATTAATATTGGAAAAATTGTCTCGTTTGTTCGAGTTTATGATCTGAACGAGTCGCACATACACCCTAGTACATGTTCCTCGACGCTGAGGGCATCCTCGAAGAGCGGGAGATTTCGTAACATTTCTGATTGGCTGTCTTGTCTTTCTAATAAGTTGTTTAATAGTTGGCATGTTGAATTGTATCTATTTTAGAATGGACTGGTTTAGATCGATCTTAACCTGGCGATTCGAAATTATTTCCATTCCATTGAATGGAAATAATTTATGCATAGAAAATAGCCAATTCTGGAAAATTTTATGGTTTTAAATTCATGCATTTATTTTATAACATATCCCAAATGTCCAGTCCTACAAGATCAACAATACCATAATATTCGGCTTCTGTTGCTGACATAAACAAATCCCTCTCAATGTCGTGGGCTATAACCCACGCGGGCTTTCCTGTTCTTTGTGCGTAAACCCTTAAGATCATATTGCGAATATCCATTATTTCATCCGAATCCATGATTAACTCCCCTGTTTTTGCCTTAAAAAAGGTACTAGCAGGTTGATGCATCATAACCCTGATAATATAACATCATGAACGGTTCTTCTATCTGGTAAGCTCGTAAGAAGAAACAAAAGATAGAACTGAACAGCCGTACAGGCATTTTTGATGCATACGGCTCCACAATAGAATTTCCATTGACTTTCTTTCCAGCACCCTCCTCCCTTCTTTCCTGCTTTCCATTGACTTTCTTTCTTTTTTCCTTCTTTCCATTGACTTTGTTTCCATCGACTTCTTTCCTTTCCTATTTCCTTCTTTCCATTGACTTTGTTTCTTTCCATTGAATAAAAAACAAAGAGAAAATAGACAAAAAGAATAGATTCGATTCAGATTTCAGATTGTTGAATAGTCCATTTACCGTCCTTCTTTTCGTATTCCTTTCTTAGGAATTCAAAAAATACTACGAAGGTTCTGTTGCTTTCTATATTGATTTGTGATTTCGTTTTAGCAATCCCAAGGTTTTTTTTATCTGGAAGAAAAAAATTCTTTTTTCATTTTATTACTCTTTCTTTTTTATTACTCTTTCTTTTTTTTTTTTTTACTCTCTCTTTCTTTTATAATAGAAAGAAATATCCGTATCGGAAAGAAACTTTTAGTGTGTAAAAAAAAAGGGGTTTGTGACGCTGGAATGGGTCTATGATATATATAATATCAAAATAAAAGGGCCAGATAGGAAATCATCTTTGTTTCATACTACTATTTCGATATGTAATCTTGTGTTATAAAAAAACAAAAAATGTTTGTTCATATCGAACTTAAAGTGCCATGCTATTATTACTTATGATTCATATTGAACATAGCTATTGAATATGGAGAAGGCATAGTCTTCTTTTTTTTTTTCAAATAAAAAAAAGAAAGAAAAAGCGCCTTGGCGCCAAGCGTGAGGGAATGCTATGCGTCTGGTAATTTCTCCCCCTAGCAGAATGAAGGATGCCATTGAAGCGGCTACCCCTATGCAGATTGTAGATACGGGTGGTGCTACAAATTGGATACTGTCATAGATACCTATTCCTGGGAGTACGTAACCCCCGGGGGAGTTTATAAACAAAAATTGATCCCTAGTAGGATCTTCTATATTAAGATATGTCATAAGACCAACAATTTGATTTGCGATCTCGTCCTTAACTTCTTGTCCTAGGAAAAGGAATCTATCTCGATAAAGTCGGTTGATTAGGATTAAATTATATCCCTTAGAAACCGTACATGCACCTTTGGGTGCATACGGCTCAAAAGCATTTTGAATAATCAAT